TGCGAAAAATGATAATAGATCTCGTCGTTAACATTAATTTTAAGGTAAATTTAGTATACTAATAGTCATTAATAAATAAATATTAATTAATAAACTCATTTCATTTTTTCGTGAAAATATAACCTTAGGAGAAAGAAGAACCAATACAGAGAAGTATAAGCCTTTGGTCAAAAAATATTTGTGTCTATTCACAACACAAAGCGCGAATCGTAATTCATAATATTTTGAAATTTAAAGGGTTATGATAATAGAAATTATGCTTTATGGAGTTGAGCATATTATTCTATTTTTTTTTGAATTGCTTTATTCTGCAGGAGAAAAGGCTAGTCACAATATATATTTCAACGAACTAAGTCAATGAGTCATTTTATATAAAAAAAGATATAGATAAATAAAGTAGACAAATAAGACGTATTATTTTATATAGAGTAGTGAGGAATTATGGGACAAAAAATACATCCGCTTGGTTTCAGACTTGGTACAACTCAAAGTCATGATTCTATTTGGTTTGCACAACCAAGAAATTATTCCGAGAATCTAAAAGAAGATAAAATAATACGAGATTGTATCAAGAATTATATACAAAAAACGATAAGAATATCCTCCGGTGTAGAGGGAATTGGACGAATAAAGATTAAAAAAAGAATCGATCTGATTCAAGTCATAATCTATATGGGACTTCCAATGTTATTAATAGAGGGTAAGCCTCGAAGAATCGAAGAATTACAGACTACTGTGCAAAAAAAACTTAATTGTGTGAACCGAAAAATTAACATTACAATTACAAGAATTCCAAATGCTTATAGAGACCCTAATATTCTTGCAGAATTTATAGCCGGACAATTAAAGAATAGAATTTCGTTTAGGAAAGCAATCAAAAAAGCTATTGAATTAGCTGAACAGGCAGGTACAAAAGGAGTTCAAGTACAAATTGCGGGACGTATCGACGGAAAAGAAATTGCACGTGTCGAATGGATTAGAGAAGGTAGGGTTCCTCTACAAACCATTCGAGCTAAAATTGATTATTGTTCCTATCCAGTTCGAACTATTTATGGGGTATTAGGAATCAAAGTTTGGATATTTCTAAACAACGACTAATTTACTTTTCGTTATTTTTAGCGTTCCATCTTTTGATAAAAGAAAAAATGACGAATTCTTACTACATTCTTATTCCCAAAAAAGAAATGACAAATTTTATAAGATTGAATAAAAAAAAATTGATTAATCATTTTATAGTGAAGGAGTTGCTATGCTTAGTGTGTGACTCGTTGGTTTTTTTTAGAGTGGTTAAATTTCTACAAGAATTCGTAGAATTAATTACTAAAGAATTAATAACCTACTCATCGCTTACCATTATCTGGATATAAAGAACCGCGGAAAATAGAAAATCAAAATAAAGATCTATGTGGTGATATAATTATAGCAACTGAAATAAAAAAGAATCTGATTATTAGTTGTAAAGCAATAAGAATATACAGATAAATGAAGGGGTGAAAGAAAGATAGAAAAAAAGATATCAATGATATAGAATTCTACTATGTAAAGGTCTATGGGTCATTTCATAAAAGATAGTGTAATAAAGCATCAATATTCTAAATTCATCCATATATGGATGAATATATTCCTAGAATACACAAATCAAGAGCTGCGAATCAATAAAACTGAGAAGGTTGATTCAACAAAAAAGAATAAAATAAATAAGAAAATTTTATGAAAATAAAATCTTATTAATATTAAAGAGGCTCCATTGTAGAATTTAGACCTAACCATAAATCGAAAAGCGATGGGAACGATGGAACCTGTGAATACCTAAGATTATATTAAATTTAATAATCTTACTGATTCATTAGATGGGATGGCGGACGGAACTAAGAATTCATTATTTTTTGAGGAGTTGTGGACTAACCCAACATTACATCTTAAATTTATAATGAAAGAGTAAATATTCGCCCGCGAAAATGTGGATTTTTTTGAATTTAGAAATTTTTGCCAATATGATAATAATAAAAAAAAAAAAGACAAATATGGATTCGTTAGAACCTTATATCAAAACAACATTATCTAGTTAGATATGGATAGCAAAAAGGGTCTATAAGAATCCATATTTCGTTCTATATCAAAGCAAGATATACAAATTTCTAATAGATAAAATAAATTCTATGAAATGTCAAAAAATCCCGCGATTGTATTCTATTTTAATTTTAATTTATTAATATTATAATTTAAAATTAAATTTTTATTTAAAATTAAATTTTTTTGGTTAAATATTTTTGAATCGATTTATTCGCGAGGAGCCGTATGAGGTGAAAATCTCATGTACGGTTCTGTAATAGAGATGGAATTGAGAAATAACCATCAACTATAACCCCAAAAGAACCAGATTCCGTAAACAACATCGAGGAAGAATGAAAGGAAAAGCCTATCGAGGTAATAAAATTTCCTTCGGAAAATATGCTCTTCAGGCACTTGAGCCCGCTTGGATCACATCTAGACAAATAGAAGCAGGGCGACGGGCAATGTCACGAAATGTTCGCCGAGGTGGTCAAATATGGGTACGCATATTTCCAGACAAACCTGTTACAGTAAGACCTACCGAAACGCGTATGGGTTCGGGAAAAGGATCTCCCGAATATTGGGTAGCTGTCGTTAAACCCGGCAAAATACTTTATGAAATGGGAGGGGTCCCAGAAAATATAGCTAGAAAGGCTATTTCAATAGCGGCATCAAAAATGCCTATACGAACTCAATTCATTCTTTCAGAATAATCATTAGAACGAAATAGGTCTTTAGTATGAAAAAAAATGGTAATTGTTGGTTTCTTTTTTTTTTTGAACACAGAATATTTTTTTTACTTCAACTTTTTGACTGAAAGATAGAAAAAAATGATATGATTCAACCTCAAACCTATTTAAATGTAGCCGATAATAGCGGAGCCCGCGAATTGATGTGTATTCGAATCATAGGAGCTAGTAATCGACGGTATGCTTATATTGGTGACATTGTTGTTGCTGTAATCAAAAAAGCAGTACCAAATTCATCTTTAGAAAGATCTGAAGTGATCAGGGCTGTAATTGTACGTACTTGTAAAGAACTAAAACGTAGTAATGGTATAATAATAAAGTATGATGATAATGCGGCGGTTCTCATTGATAAAGAAGGAAATCCAAAAGGAACTCGAATTTTTTCCGCAATAGCCCGAGAATTGAGACAGTTAAATTTCACTAAAATAGTTTCATTAGCACCCGAGGTATTATAATACGAGATCGTGATATAGATATATTATTTAGGACTGGAATGAATAGGAAGGAAATATATTTGAATAGAAGTGAAATAGATTCATAAATATATTCGATCTCACATATATATACCTTATATACTTGTGTAATGATTATTCTATAATTATGAATATTTATATTAAGATTATATCTTATAAATATGAAAAATATACATATTGATAAGTCATTATATTAATTAATAAAGATTTTTAAAACGAAATAATAATAATAATAGATCAAAAAAAAAAAGAAAAAGGAATGAAATCTATATATATATTGAATTGAATATATATATAGATAGATTCAAAAAAAAAATTCGAATTCAGAATTCTATTTGTATAAAGTATAAAAAAAAAAAATAGAATTCTGAATTCGATATAAGATTACCTATATAGTTTATAATCGGTCATTCATTCATTTTCTTTCTATCTTTTTTTAGTTTTAGAATATTCTATATTATAGATTTACATTATACTGATTAGACTAATTAGAATAATATTTTCTATATATATATAGAGTATTATTCTAATTAGTCTAATATTCAATATTAGATATTTTATTGAATCAAAAAATAAAAAAAACAAAAAACAGGAGCACGTTTATTATATCGAAAGTAAGGAGCAATAATCTATCGTGGGTAAAGATACTATCGCTAATATGCTAACATTGATACGCAATGCTGACATGAATAGAAAAAGAACGGTTCAAATACCACTTACTAATATCACCGAAAACATTGTGAAAATACTTTTACGAGAGGGTTTTGTTGAAAACGTTAGAAAACATCGAGAAAGCAACAAATACTTTTTAGTTTTAACTCTACGGTATAGAAGAAATAGGAAAGAATCGTATAAAACTTTTTTAAATTTAAAAAGGATCAGTACACCTGGTCTACGAATCTATTCTAACTATCAACAAATTCCGAGAGTTTTAGGAGGAATGGGGATTGTAATTCTTTCTACTTCTAGGGGTATAATGACAGATCGAGAGGCTCGATTAGAAAGAATCGGCGGCGAAGTTTTATGTTATATATGGTAATGGTAAATTTGCCGATATCCGATTTCTATGAAAAAATTATATACATTATTGTAAATGGAGTAGAGAAAAAATGGATTTCGACTATTACTCCTGATACCTTAGTGAATGTGTGAAGAGGATTTAACTAGAATAGAAATAAAAATTCATGAAGATTAAATTACTGAATAACTTCTGAGGGTATGTTCCAGGTTGCTTTAGAGAAATAGAATTAAAATAAGATTCTAGGCTATGTTTACAAAAAAATTGGACGTACTTAATGTATACGACCGGTAAAGTTAAAAATGTAAGGAAAACCTATTTTCTTCCAATATATAGATTTGGCATTAAATTTTAGTTAAGGAGTTAAATTAAAAATATGAAAGTAGGAGCCTCTGTTCGTAAAATTTGTGAAAAATGTCGATTGATCCGCAGGCGAGGTCGAATTATAGTAATTTGTTCCAACCCAAAACATAAACAAAGACAAGGATAATATTTTAACAAAAAAGGTCTTTCTATTAAAAAGAAAGTATCAAATGTACAAATAAAAAAAAATTATATTAAAATTCAAATAAAAAATCTTATTAATATTCCATTTTCTTAAATAGTAAACAAAAAAATATAAAAATTTAGATTCTTTTAGATTCTATATTAGAATTTAGTCGATAGTTATAAGTATTCTAATTATTGCTTGATTTCAAAAATTGTATT